TATTTAGTTATTCAGTTAATTGTTATTGGAGCAGATAGCAACAACCATTTCATCAGACATGCGTATTTTTGATTTTCCAATGGATTTACATCTTTCATTAATGAAATTTTTTGATGTAGTGAGTAATAGGCTCTGGGTGTTCGCTGTTCAAGAATTCTTGTTTAGGCAGTTCATAACATCCATACATAGTGTTTTGATCCAAGATTTCAATTCTTCCATGTTTCAGCAGTAGCATATTGTTCCATGGAGCTAAGGTCCAAAATTTGGAAGAAACAAGCGTTTCCACGACTCTACCACCCAGTCAATTCTGTTCCACTCCCTATTTATTTCATGACCATATATCCTTTATCCTTCCGGCTAAGGAATGGGAAACCCTTCTCCTGTTACATGACTCCAATTTTCATTTCATCCGGGAAAATCCATCTTTTTCTCAACAATGTCTTTGTCATTTGATCCAATAGCCTTCCGTTAGATAGGAACAGATTTGATAAATACTGATAACTCTCGGATAGAGTATTAGAACGGAAAGATCCATTAGATAATGAACTATTGGTTCTAATCCATCTCTGGTGATGAATCAACAATTCGAAGTGCTTTTCTTGCGTATTCTTGATAAACCAGCGTTTATATATAGATGTAGGAGGATCTGTTTGGGAAGTAAGAAGCCCTTTTGACATCTCTTCATCTGCAAAGAATTCTCGATGTGAAAACACAGAGACAGGGGGCTGATCTTTGAATAGGAAAAAGAGTGGATCTGCAGGGTCCCAAATGAATTGGCTTATTCGAAAAAAGCCTTGTTCTTTGGAAGATCTATCTCGTGTCTGGTACTGCATGGTTCCACTCTGCAAGAACTCCGAATCATTCTCTTGAAGCTCATTCTCTTCATCATAAATGATCCGCTTGCCCCGAAATGACCTGGCCCAATAGGGAAATCCCAATTCATTGGGCCTTTCGATACAATAAAATAGAAAGCCCCAAGGGCGCCATATTCTAGGAGCCCAAACTATGTGATTGAATAAATCCTCTTCTATCTGTTGCGGGTCGAGGGCTCCTTCTACTTCCCCTTCTTCAAACTCCGATTCGTATTTTTCATAGAGAAATCTCTGATCAACGATAGAATAAGACCCATTTTGCATCATATCTAAAGGATTCCTTGGTTCGGGCCGAAGAAGCAATGTCACTCGATCATTATCAAACTGACTGCAATCTTTTTCTGTCCGTGAGGATCCCCCCAGAGCACCTTCTACTTCTAATAGGCCATGAACTAGATCAGAAGCATTCTCAACGAGTCCATAAGAAGTGATCCCATTTTTTTCATCGGGTCCGGGTAGAGACCAAAGGTCTTGGGCGACCGATCCGGCAGAACAACTCAAAAGATAAAGAAGTATCGTTAATTTCTTCATGCTCGTTCCAAGTTCGAAGTACCATTTGTACAAATAAGAATCCCTTTCGTTACATGATTTCTTCTTCATATAGATAGATATAGGATCTATGGGGCAATTACTTAGAAGTACATTTTGTGCAACAGCCCTTCCTATCTGATAGAAAAGGATCTCATGATCCTGAACCGATCTTACCTGGGATCGCAAATCCCAAGTTTGTCTATGAAGAGCGGATCTAATTGTATTAGTGTCTATAATTGATTTCTTCTGTGTAATACTAATCGCTAAGGCCTCATTGGTAAGTGCTACAAGATCTCGTGCATTGGAACCCACGGTTATGGACCCGAATTCATTAGTATGGAACATTTTCTTTTCCAAGTGAAATCCCTTAGTATATGAAAGATTGAAAAAGTGCTTTCGTTGTTGTGGAATAAGAAGCCTTCGTATCTTAATGCATGTATTTAATTTATTCGGAACTATTAGAGCGGGATCCACTTTTTGGGGAATATGAGTCGAAGCAATAACAAGAATATTTCTAGTGGAACATCTTTCACAATCCCTGGATAGATAGTTCACTAATAGACCGAGGGATAAGTAATTCGACTCATTCACATCCAGATCATGAATGTTTGGAATCCATATTATGCAAGGAGACATTGCTTTTGCTAATTCGAATTGAAGGGTGATAGAAAATCGGTCTATTTCCGGCATCCTATCCATATTTAGCGCATTCATCAGAGTTAGCAGCTCCGTATCGAGGTCAAGATCGATATCGTCACTAGCATCAATCTCGTCACTATCATCAATATTGTCACTATCATCAATATCGATATCATCAATAAGAAAACCTTTAGGCTTGTTATCCAGGAACTTGTTCAGAAATACCAAAGGAACATAGGAGTTTGTCGCTAGGTATTTGACCAAATAGGAGCGTCCAGTTCCTATAGAACCTATCACTAAAATACCCCTAGAGGGGGATAGGGCTAAGCGGAGCGAAAAGGGTTTTTCATGAGACGGGAAATGAAAACTATTAGCCCCACACGGGGTTTGTGAATAAGTGATTGTCTGATAATGAGCAAGGAATATCCGTCTTTCTGCTAAACAGGATGTATTGAACT